TCGCATAAAATTTTATCTAACTCCATATATGTGTATATGGAATATATGAAATACATATGAGCAGAGGAATAAAGATAAAGATAATTTTCTATTCCAATTGGAATTTGCAACAGATCCAATTGGAACGAAATTCGAAATTGAGCAATTTTACTTAACTGAGTTAGACTTATGGAGTTTCGTATAGAATAGCAAACCAAAAAGTGATTCCATTTCGACTATTATTATGATATTAATATTCCAATACGATTGGATAACAGATACCAGTAAAATAACTAGATTCGGGATTTGATCTGTTCGATGAGCTAAAGTAAAGACCTAATCATCAGAAACAATCAATATAATCAATAGAAAGTTGATTTTTTTAGCATGTAGTTTTTTTTGTGACTTGAATTGTTAAGCTCAAAGCAAAATAGTTTGCATAGAAGAGATCGATTTTTATCTATTTTTGGTAGTAGAGTTCACATAATACGATTTAAGCGCATAATAAGAACATAAGATAAAGAAGGCCTTTTTTAACCCTATACGGATATATAGCTATCTATATGTGTCTCTCTTTTTATATTGCAGTTCTATCTATTCTGGACATCACATGTCATGCCCTATCAAAAGTTCTATTTTCTCTCAGAATTATGGACAGATCAGATATTCGATTAGTTATCTGTGTAAGAATTTACAGTCTGGGGTTTACATATATTCCTAATTGTTGTTATAATTGAAATTGAGAAGGATTTTTTTTATTGAAAAGAATCAATACTGATTCCTTACTTACATATCAATTTCAATTTTCTGCTATCTCTAGCATTAGAGAAATACAATTGGAGATTCAAATCCAAGAATTGTTTATGAATTCACATTCAATAGTTAATGGTTCCAATTTGTCTCCTTTTGTGAATGAAAATTGACATTTGGTTTTTTATTTCGGGGAAGGCATTTCCATATTTTATGGTTTAAGTTTAGATAGTATATGTTTTAAGATACTATAAAAATTAATCGAAAAGATAGATCCAATCCAAATCAAAAACAAGGAAGGATTTCTTTTATTTATATTTCATTTCAATTCATTTTTCATTTCAATTCATTTAAAGGGATTAAGATTAAAAAAATGGGATTTAAAGATGTTTCAAGATGCAAGTAAAAAGGGAAAGGGAATATTTTCGTCTCTTTTTTTTAGCACTTTGGCGACATGGCCGAGCGGTAAGGCGGGGGACTGCAAATCCTTTTTCCCCGGTTCAAATCCGGGTGTCGCCTGATTAACAAAAGACGCAAAATACCTATTATCTTATGTTTTGTTGATATAATTTGTCAAATTTGTCCACAACAGAAGAAGTCGGAGGAAAAGGACTCTTGATACTCCCTTGATTCTAAACATCTGAGGGTTCTGTTTTCTAAAGTACTGTAAATTCTTTAGGAATCAAGGAAAGTTTATAGTAATGAAAGGAAATCCGTAAATCTTGATATAATAGTCCGCCCAATACTTACTACTAATGTATAGGGACTGTTTCTTGATTGAATGGCGGGATAGAAAATGGAATTAGTAGTTGTGGAAAGCGCGGAAGATACTTTGTATACAAATTCATAAAAATTCTTGAGTACTTAGGAATTTAATCAATCTAATATCGATTGAATAGATAATTGGATTTTACTTATACATATCTATTCTATTTTTTTACATACATTTTGACTTTTCTATTTTTATATAACGTACAAAAAGAAATTCTTTCTTTTTGGTTTAGGTAATTCCTAGTCAAGAATGGAGTAGGTTGTCTTCAAATTGTTTTCCAGAGAAAATCGAGAAACGTTAAGGATTAGATCAAATAGAAAGGGCTATGTAAAAAAAAAAACGAAATAGGAGTATGTAATAGATAACGATCCATTTTGATTCTAGACTTTTCGATTTTTTACTTAATGAAGAACAACAAAATAAAGACTAGGTCTTATTAATCTTATATCTTAGTCTTATTAATCTTCTATCTTAGTAAGATTTTATTAACACTTCCAACTTCCCAGGGTTTTGCCCTTATTTTGTTTTTCTTTGTCCTTGTGTTTAATCTTTTCTAATTCTACTAACAATCCTATAAGAATTTCTTGCAATATAGAAGAATTTCTTCTAATTAATTCTATTTCTTGAATTCTTTCATCAACGGTATTGGGCAAAATAAAAATCCCTTTTTTGACTCTGTGCCGGCGATTCTATTATTATTAGTATTAGTGAAGAATAATGGAAAATTTATTTCATATTCATATAGATAGGAGACATAATTCACATGGATATAGTAAGTCTCGCTTGGGCTGCTTTAATGGTAGTCTTTACATTTTCTCTTTCACTAGTAGTATGGGGAAGAAGTGGACTCTAAGGATACTATTAATTGAGTTCAGAAATCAAACTGTACCGATTCTTTTAGAGATCGTTCTGCAAAGACTTTTTAAATTTAACTATTGAAATTGAATTCAAATTCAATTGAATTAAAAGGATCTTCATTATATTCGATTATATTCGGGTGGAGTAATGTATTCTATGAATAATATATTAATAATATATGAATAATACCCTTTTAATCTAAGATATCTTATCTTCTTCGACAAGTCACATATTGTGCACTTAGTGCTTAGTTTAGTATTTGTTTTATTATTTTAATTTTCTTTTAGAAATTGGATTTATGCTATATTTTATTGACTTGACTCATTTCATATCATGATTCAAATCTTTAAAAGATTAAAAAATCTGTGAGGTTTACTTTACTAATCTTTTTACTCGACACCAGAAAAGGTTTTTATAGAATTCTTTTCCTTGGATGATCTGTTAACTGCTCAATCAATTACTTCTGCCTTCTTCTTCAAAATGGTAAAAAATTCAAAACGGTAAAAAAAGATTTCTTGATTTTCTTTTTTTAATATATATGTTCTTTTATTTATATGTTTATATGCCCAGACTCTTTTTTTTCCTTTTCATTTATTTTATTCTTTCGTTAAATGCGATTCCGTAATTTCTATTGAAAATAATCTGAAATCTAGGAATTCGAATTGTAAGAGTAAGAGTTGCTTTTCGACTATTTCAGATTAATTGGAATCAACACAAATGAAGAAAAAAGAAATAGAATTGGGGCTTTATGTACATTACATAGAGATAATGGATTTCTAGATATATGAATATGGATAGAAAGATGATATTCTAGATTGATCTACATTAAGTATATTTTTACTTAAGTATATATTTGTATATAGTACAACTGTATACACTAGAATAACAAAAATAGATAGTATGGTAGAAAGAAAACTTTTCTTTCTACCATACTATCTGATCTCATAGAATACTGCTGATTCTAGTCCGCTCATTTCATCTAAAACGGCGAAATTTTAATCCTTTTCATTTTCTAATCGCCGATATTAATAAGAACTAAGATGATATTAATAAAAACTAAGAAGTCAAGTTTCATTCAAATTAATCACTTTGACTGAGACTGACAGTTTTTACGTATATTATAAGTAAAAAGGCAGTAGGAACAAGAATGAACAGCGCAGTAGCAATAAATGCGAGAATATTTACTTCCATAGTCTCATTCTTTCGTTTTTCTTTACTTTGCAATAACTCGGGATTTAATCCCATAGAGATGATAAATCTTTCGCCTCTAAATTCAATGATATGAATTCCATCTCGATGATATCGAATCGAATCAATATCATGAATAACAATATCGGAGCTATCAAATCGATTTATCGTTGAGAATTGAATAGTATAACATAGAAAGATCGTTTATCCATACCGAATCCAAAAATGGATTCCTGGTATAATCGAGAATTTTTTTTTTTACTTTATTTTTCATTCTTTTCCATTCTTTTTTTCTATAAAATTCTCGCCTTCCTTAGTACAATCCATTTGTCGAAGTCTCATCTAACCGTGTTTTTTTATTTTGAGACTTAGACTCGTTATAAACAAACCCAAACAAAGAAACAATAGAAGCAAAATGGAGAAAGGGGAATTAAGTTCTAAACTCTTTGTTAATGATCTAATCTTATTGTAAGTAAAACAAAAAAAAGTGTGATAAAGACAAGGACAAGTACAGTATAAAAAAGATCGAATATTCTACCAAATTCAATTTTATTTGTATCGTATAAATACAAATTCGATTTGTGTATGGACTGCCACGAAAGATATGGTACTCGATTCGATTTCATTACACGAATCGGTAGAAATCAAAAAAGTCAAACTCAGTATGGTATCTCTTGGAATCCTGAATATAATGTTATCTATGATTGCACTAATCCATATATGTCTTTATCAATCGGTACTAGTTGAAGAACTGAAAATTCCCATATTTCTATTTGCTTTGATGAAAACTGAAAAACGAAAATAAATATGAAAATAAATAGAAAAAAAGAAATAGAAATAAGAATAGAAATAATAAAAAATAAGAAAAAAGAAAAAGAAAGAAATGGAAATAAGGTTCCCTTTTGAAATGAAATTATACTATTTGTCCTCGTTTGACAGAAAATGGAGAGAGAATTTGATATATATATATATTTTAGTAAATTATTGACTTTTGATCCGTCGGGACTGACGGGGCTCGAACCCGCAGCTTCCGCCTTGACAGGGCGGTGCTCTGACCAATTGAACTACAATCCCAGAGAAATGAAATGAAATAAAGTATAGAGCATACATATTCTTATGATTTCATTCAAACCCTTTCGAGTTCGATTTTAGATTGGAATTGCCACGTTGTAACAGAGATGTGAGTTTTCTATTGCTAAACACATGGATATAAAATTGCTAAACACATGGATATAAACTTTAGCGATAACGACACGGATTACTACTCATTTTTTCATTATGTCAAATTCAAATCGATTGATAATCAATCTTTCAATGAAAAAAGAGTCTTTTTTTCTTTCCATTTCTCTTTTTCTTAGACTTTATACTTACAAATCCTGATATGAATCTGGATCAAGAGCAAGATCCGAATTTGTGGAAAAAAAAAATAGGGCAAATCAAATAAATAATAAATAACAGGTAAAAACATATCAGAAATTTTGACTTTTGTCCGCTTTTGTACGTATCAAGCATTTCAAGAGAACAAAGGGGTTATACCATTTCGTGGTGGATCAGTGAATTATTGGGCCGAGCTGGATTTGAACCAGCGTAGACATATTGCCAACGAATTTACAGTCCGTCCCCATTAACCGCTCGGGCATCGACCCAGGAAGAATCAACTCCGGACTTATTATATTAACTTAATATATTTTAATATATTTTATTTATATTAACTTAATATATTTTATATTAAAAATCCATGATCAACTTCCTTTCGTAATACCCTACCCCCAGGGGAAGTCGAATCCCCGCTGCCTCCTTGAAAGAGAGATGTCCTGAACCACTAGACGATGGGGGCACAGTTGCCCGACCGTCAGCATATTATGCTCATAGTATGAACAGTTTTTTGAAATTGTCAATATAACGAAATAGTCTAATTAGATTTGAAAGATCTTTCCATCTTTCATGATTATTTTTGATTCGTCATTTATATCCATGAATTATTCATTCTAATATCAATTGGAATTTTTATTATTATTATTTTTTTTTTTATTATAATAATAAAAAAAAAAAAAAAATAATAAAATAGATAAAATAATAGAAATCAAAGAAATAGAATAGAAGAATAGAAATAATACGAAAGATTCTTTCCTTTCAAGGAATGGAATGATTGATTTCCCAGCAAGCCGTAAAGGAGGGTTAAACCCCACTTCTTCCGCTTTCATTCATTGATTACCTCATTGGTAAGTAAGGGGGATGGGCATATCTCTATCGCCGACTATATTAATAATATATATATATACTTATTAATTTGAATTTAATTAATAATAGAATTTAATTAATAATAAATATATTTACTTTACATAGATTTGATTTATAATCTAGTTCCCTAGATATATGTTGTCCGCATAGTGGCTCATTCCTGAATTGGATCAAATGGGCCCTTTTAACTCAGTGGTAGAGTAACGCCATGGTAAGGCGTAAGTCATCGGTTCAAATCCGATAAAGGGCTTTGGCCTTTTTTTTTCAAAAAAACTCCAGCGGTAGTATTTTTATTTGATTTGAAAGGACAATAGAGATGTTGTTGATATTTGTAATAAAAAGAAAAATAAACAAAAAACTCTAATAATTCATTCTAAAATTTCTATATTATTATATAATTTTAGAATGAATTTGAGTATTTAGTATAAGAATTATAGTTATAAAGTTGAAGATTTGTTTATTATATTATACTGAGATTATATTATACTGAGATAAGCTGGTTCTTAAATTGCGAAAATGAAATTAACCGTAAAGTTTAGATTAGAAATCAACAAAAGAAAAAGTAAGTGGACCTAACCCATTGAATCATAACTCTATTTACTATTATGAATATTAAAATTCGATATAATGAAATTGGAACAGTAGATCCTCTATCCGCTTTTTCTTTAATTTTCATATTTTTTTTATTAGACTCTGAAAAAATTTGTCGATATTTCTGATTCAATTTTCTTGTTTTTGTCCCTAGTTATTCTATAGGAATAAATAGGAATAAATCACTATTCCCTTCTTCCGCAGAAAAGTTTTTTTGAAGTGACAACATAAGACATATAAGAAAGATTTAAAATATCTTTCTTTAATTCCAGACCAAAAGATCCATTTTATATTGATAGTTTTATACGTATATCAGATTTCTCTTTTATGTATAAATAGATAATCAAATTTATATATCTATCAGATAATGGTTTCATGGACCAAGTCTTTCCATATCGATGCATACACAATATTTTTATTACACCAAGACAATATAATGCAGAATAACTAAAAAAAAATTTCATGGAAAGTTTCCCATTATTATTTAATATTGCATTGAATTAAATAAGAGGAAATCCCCTTTTTCTTTTCTGACAGATAAAAAGTAAATAGAATAAAATATTTGAAGTGTCTTTCTTGCTTTGACCTGTGAAAAGACATATTCTGGGGTTTTAGTTCATATTCTATTCATCTGAAGGCAAAAGTCATCTGAAGGCAAAAGAAATAGAATGAATAATAAAGGAAAATCTAATAAAGAAAAAAATAAATAAAATGAAAGAATAAAGATAAAAAATAAGAAATAAAATTAATTAAAATGAATATTGTAGTCGTTTACTGCATATGCATATAGAAATTCGAAAAGTAGAAAATATTGATTTTTTAATTTTAAAAATCAATCTGACTAACAAGATAAGATCCACGAATAAGATTCGTTTTATAGAATGAGAGGATTCAGTCTGAGGAGCAACTGGTAAGGAGGGGAAATCACTTGTTCCTTGAATCGCTCTTTTAAAAAATTCATCTATCCAATTCTAATTGTAATTGATGACTCACAAAAAAATTCATGTTGATATGGTTATTAAGGCTAAGAATAAGTTAAAATAACCGAATTTGGTTCATGATTTTATCTAAATCGAATTATTAACGGATAAAGAATTTTTTTTTTAATCTTCGAAACCCAT